AAGGGTTAATGATAGAATCAATCCACCAATGATTGTGGACTTATGCTTAGGATCGATTACTAAGATCTATACGATTGAAGTCACTAAAAACTTTGTCTTTTGTCTTTAACTAATGCTAGGATTGAACCAGCAGAACGACTTCGAGATCTCGTTTTTAGTTCCTATCCGTGGAGTCTTCTTTATCACTCTCAATGATCCGACTCTCGTTCTTGCATTTCTTTGTTTCGAACCATGCTTTCAATTCTGCACCCTTTCTTTCTCTTCGATATGCTTGATTTCATATGTTTATTCAGTCGTCACAGACGAAACGGAAGGACTTCTATTGGAATCCTCATTGAAATTCCCAGTGAGATAGGAAATCAAATGGATGGGTGGTTCATAGAAAATCTTTCACTACCATAATAATATACATTTCTTTGAAAACCAAGTATTACCCTGGCAGAGCTCTTTTCCTTTTTCCTGTCGCGATCGATTTCCCCTTGTCAATGAAGCGCTCCCGGGAAGGTGCCCCGGCTGTGAAGCGAAGAGCAGACGGACCGATCGGCTCTTGTTCCAAACCCAAGCACGGGTTTCTTGCGCGTGTTGGGAAGGGAATTTGGACCACTGGTACGGGGAAGAGCCGCTTTGTTCTTGTTCACGCTTCTTCTTCCAAGATCGGGCAAATCCGCCCGAAGCGGAGACGTGGCCCCGGTGTCCCGGGAAGAAGAACCCCCAGTGATGCTAAGAGCACTGATCGGTTGTTGTCCCCGGCCCTTGGGTTTCGTGCACTTGTCAATAGGACGCAAACTTGGAACCCCTTGTGTCACGCTTCTTCTTACCCCATTTTGCTGCCGAAGTTTCGGCGAAGACGTGGCGCCGGTGTCCCGGGAAGAAGAAGTCTTCTTAGTGAGGTAAAGAACAGACGGACTGATCGGCTTTTGTTCTATAGAGGGACTTACTCGCGACGGCCTGCCAAATGGAAGGCTGGAACTGTCCCTCAATTCGGGACTCAGATCCAGGAAGTCGGGACTCAGATCCAGGTTTTCCGTTTTAACTCGAACCACCCACTTAGCCAATTTTGTAGAATCTAGGGGGGTTTCCTCTCATTTTTCCTCTAAGAAAGCGATCTCTTGGGCCAAGAGCTCGATTTTCTTGTCGAGTTTTAAAAGGGAGTGCCCCTCTAGGATTTTGACTACGTTTCCGGCTACATCAAGACTGGAGGTTCCATTATTTACAATGGCTTCCAGATCTCGAAAAAGGTTTTTCGAAATCCGGTCATATTCTGACTTGGAAACAGCCAAGGAAACCTTTTGGATTTTTCTGTCATTTTCGAATTGGACCAAGTCTGTTTCAATTTCCTTGGTTTTTGTTTTGAGATCCTCAGGAGTCAACTCCATACTCTTTTTCTCAAGAATGTATTTCTCTTCTTGTAAGATTTTGACAGTTGCTTCCAGAATCTTCAGCTTCTCTTCGAGCCTTTTTATTTTGTCTCGTATTTTTAGTAAAGAGAGATAGGCTTCTGCATCTGTCTTTGACAGATAGAAGTCGATAATTCTTTCTAATAAGAGAATTACATTCTGGGTTCCAAGATCAGGAGATCCATACAGAATCGCCACTTTGCCCATCGACTCCGCAAGTAAGTGACGAACTTCAACTAGGAAAAAATCTAGTTTTATGTAGGCTGTTTGGTTTTCCCTTATACAGGGATTCTTTGTCTCTTAGGTCTTTCAGTAATTCAAGGCCTTCTCGTTCGACTTGGAGCAGGTAGTCGGGCAAATCCTTTTTTTGAATAGTTCCATCGGAAGCTGGCAAAAGAGTCTCTTGCGGAACTACAGAAGAGCTAACTTCTTCAGGAAGCACAAAAATAAAATACGTTGGCTTTGGTCTGCCTAACCTTTTACTTAACCGAGTTACCCCAATACTGACTAGAATTAATAAAAATACATAGATTGCGGCTTTCCAGTTCTGTCTCGGGTGTTTTTTCATTTTTATTCTTTCTATCCAGGAAGGGTTAATGGTATATTACAGGTTCATAGCGGGGTGGAATACCCGCGTAACCTGGAACAGAATCCTTTCTATCTTTTTTTTTCAAAAAGTCTCATAAAACTAACAGAGGAGCTCTTCTTTCCTTTCCTTACTTTTCCTTTTTTTTTTTACAAAGCATATCGGAATCTTTTTTGCTACTACTCGAGATCATATATACCGTATTTCTATCAATAGCTTATCTCGAAATAGCTTATCTCGAGCCGCCTATACATATATATTACATTCCATAGGAATAAGCAAAACAAAGGCGAAAACTCTTTTCAAAGCTAGTCAATGATGATCCTCCATGGATTCGCCTACATAAGCCGCAGCTAAAGTTGCAAAAATAAGAGCTTGAATACCACTTGTAAATAATCCAAGGAGCATGACAGGTATAGGAACCACTGAAGGTACTAAAGAAACAAGAACAAGAACTACTAATTCATCCGCCAATATATTCCCGAAAAGTCGAAAACTAAGTGAAAGGGGTTTTGTGAAATCTTCTAGGATGTTAATTGGTAAGAGGATTGGCGTTGGTTGAATGTATTTACCGAAATAACCCAAGCCTTTTTTGGTAAGACCCGCATAGAAATAGGCCACAGACGTGGGTAAAGCTAAAGCAACAGTAGTATTTATATCATTCGTGGGTGCGGCTAACTCCCCTTGGGGTAGCTCTATGATTTTCCGAGGTAAAAGAGCCCCTGACCAGTTAGAAATAAAAATAAATAGGAACATAGTTCCAATAAAAGGAACCCAGGGACCATATTCTTCTCCAATCTGAGTTTTGCTCAAGTCTCGAATGAATTCAAGGACATATTCGAAGAAATTTTGACCGTCAGTCGGAATGGTTTGTGGATTTCGAACCGCTAGAGTGGTTGAACCTACTAAGATAGCAATTACGACCCAAGAAGTAATAAGCACTTGGGCATGGACTTGGAAACCCCCTATTTGCCAATAGAAATGTTGGCCTACTTCCACACCGGATAGATCGTATAACCCTTTTAGAGTGTTAATGGAACATGGTAGAACATTCATATTGCCCTCTGACAGAAGTAGAACTAAAAAAGGAATTATTTTGATTCCACTATCTCTTTCTCGACTCGCCTACTTGAATCGTGTATTTCAGATTCCAAGGAATCTTCGAAAATCCCCAATGATTTTTCTCTCTTTTTTCGATTCAGGAAAAGGAACCAATTCCAAAAATCCATATATTTCCCGAAGTCATTGACTTATCTTAGTATTAATCACTGATTTGTTATAGAGCTAGAACGGCCCTCACAAATGGCCGAGACTAATTTGTTAAGAATGAATCGAAGTGAACCTATAGAGTCATCATTGCTTGGAATCGGAAGATCCGCAAGATCCGGGTCACAATTTGTATCGATTAAACAAATCGTTGGAATTCCTAAAATGACACATTCGCGAAGAGCCTTATAGCCGTCTTTCTGATCAACGACGATTACAATATCAGGCAACCCCGTCATATATTTGATCCCACCCAGATAGGTTTGCAAGTGAGATAATTGTCTCCTCAAGATTGCTGCATCTCTTTTCGGAAGACGGTTGAGTCTTCCCGTCTTTTGTTCTGCTCTCAAATTGCTGAACGTATGAAGTCTTCTTTCTGTAGTGGACCAATTCGTTGACATCCCACCGAGCCATTTTTTATTAACATAATGACACCGAGCCTTTCTTGCAGCCGATGCGACTGAATTAGCTGCTATTTTTTTGGTACCAACTATTAAGAATTGTTTTCCCGTACTCGCTGCATCAAAAACTAAATTACAAGCTTCTGATAAAAAACGAGCAGTTCTAGTAAGATTTGTAATATGCCTCCCTTTACGCTTTGCAGAGATGTAAGGTGCCATGCTAGGATTCCATTGCTTAGTCTTATGCCCAAGATGAACTCCTGCTTCCATCATCTCTTCCAAATTGATGTTCCAATATCTTCTTGTCATTTTTCCCCACACTTCCTCTTTTTTTTTTTTTTAAGAGACGAGGTGCCCTAAATAAAGAATTGTTCCGACGGAACCTTCTACCGGAGATTGACCGTTGATACACGGGCCAAGCCATTAATTCCTTTCTATTCCTTATTATCTTTATTACCAAATCGAATAACCGGACTAGATAGTGAAAGTGAAGTTAAAGGGATGAATTTGCTCTTAGAAATCATGAAATCCCGCAAATTAGGATGGATCATGGACTTTCTTTGGGATGCAAGAATCAAATAATTCTCTATGTTGGAATAAAATATCTCTTATTTCCCCCCCGAATAGATTCTTCTTTTTCATTTCCAGAGGAATGTTGCTGCGTTGCCTTGAACGGTACACGAATCCTTTGAATCCGGTACCAACAGGTATCATACCCCCCAGAACAACGTTCTCTTTCAGGCCTTTCAACCAATCGATACGACCTCGTAGAGCGGCTTTTGCTAAAACCCGAGCAGTCTCTTGAAAACTTGCTTCCGATATGAAACTTTGAGTATTCAGAGACGCCCTCGTTATTCCCAATAGGACAACTCGATAACAGATCGCTTCGTCCAAAGCGCGCGCTGTTCGTTCTGCCCGCAACAATCCTATGAGTTCTCCAGGTGAAAAAACATTAGACATTCCATCTTCTGAAACCAACACTTTGGATGTTATTTGACGCACAATCATTTCTATATGCTTATTATGGATTTGCACCCCCTGGGATCGATAAACCTTTTGAATCTTAGTAACCAAAGAGATACGGCTTTGTGCTATAGTTAACTCAGCGCCAATCAAGAATCCCCAAGGAATTCCAAGAATTCTTGTTATACATGCGTTCCAACCTTCCACCCTCTCTTTTAGGTTTGAATCAATCGAACGCCCTTCGAACCCTTGTTCTACTTTTGGAAGACCTTGCGTTATATCATTCGATCTCGATTTTTCATAGAGAAATGTCGCTATTGTATCTCCTTCGTAAAGGATTGCCCCATAATGGCCATGAACAGTGGTTCCTGGAGTAGCCAAATAGGGCTTAGCGGATCTTATTACTAAAGAGTCAACATGAACACTTATAACCTGCCCAGATTTGAGGCGCGGTCCATCTTTGGATATACATACATTTTCACAAATCAACTGTCCAAGGCGAATGATTATCGATGTCTCTTCACAATAGGCGGGCTGGAGCGAATCCCAATTCAAATTGAATGGATTTAAAATTCTGTTACTGCATGGATTGGGATTCGAAATTCTCCCACTTTCATCCATTAAATAATAGTGAAGTACTTGGAAAGTCTGTTTGAAATTTTCACGGAGCAAATATTTCTTTCCCACGATCTGATTATGAGTTATTAAGTGGTAAGATGGAGAAAAATGCGCAATTTTCGGCAGAATCCCTAAAGGACCCGACGAATTCCTAATTGGAATTCGGAGATCCCTTTTCCCTTTCATTGATTCTTTTCTCCCATTGTTGTTATATTTCAAACCGTTGAATGGACCCATTCGAGAACAATTAGATGATGACAAAATGATCAAAGACTGGCATTCCTTATTTCGACTCAACAACGTACAACTCGTTCCTTGATGTTGGGTAAGTGATTGTTGAATCCTTCCCTTGGAAGAAAAAGGTTTGAGATTCATACAAGCTACTCCATTCTCGGGGATCAATCCCGACCCTGCCGGATCATTCCTTTTTCTGGTATACGCGGACTTCGTTAAGTCCATTCTTAGGAAATCTCGAATCAGATCATTGACTCTTACTTCAACAAAGGAAGCATGAATCTCCTCTCTAGACGAACCCTTTTTGTCTTGGTCCCAATTCAAAACTAAACAAGTTCGAACTGATTGAATACTTGTGTCAGAAATTCCTCGAATTGTTTTGCCATTTCCAGAAAGGAGATACTTGACAACTCTAAGTTGCAAATTCTCCCTTTCCTGCAAGAGATCGTGGGGGAAAAGCGTTGCGAAATCAATCTCGTCTTCTCTTTCAGCTGGGCCTACGGGTCGAACCAAAACAAAAGACTTTTTCTTGATAGGTGTGATCTGTTGGCCATCGATCCCATTTTTCGCCTTTTTTTTTCCCGTGACTGGTAGTATTAAGATGCCACTCTGCCAGGATATCTTATCTGGCTCTCCAGGAAAATGTATCTCTCCAGAAAAGATTTTCAGTTCAATCTCCCCCTTTTTTTTCTCGACTCGGACCAATCCGCCTACCCGGCTTCTTAGATTGAAAGTAATTTGGGTATCGACTCCAACAAGACTATTGTTCCGCACCATTATGGAAGAGGATCCGGGTAATATATGTACTTCCTTGGGAATGAAAACTTCTTTCTTTTGGTATTTTTGCCTACATTTTTTTTTGGCTCTTCGAGACTCAATCAAATCCTCTTTTGTGACAATGGAATGCGTCTCTCTAGTCCCATTTGGAGTACTTCCCGAACTGTTTCTTCTGTATTGGGGATCATCGAAATAAGCAAGAATACTCTTTCTATGGAAAATGCCATTTATGGGTATTTCCATTGAGATACCTGAGCGAGGTAATAGTTCTTTCTTTCCTTCTTGATTAGATTGGAATGGAATGATGCATCTATTTCTTCGCCTCTTTGCCAATAAATCAGAATTTTCGTGGAGAATAGCAGGATAGATGAAATTACAATGACCATTGCATAGGGTTTGATCAGGTCCTGAATAATCAAGAACCCTTCGGATACTTTTACCAGAAGGCCCCGCACTAAACAAATTAGATCTCACTTGATCATTAGTCACTGAAAAGCTAGACATATCTCTTCGTTCAGCAGAAAGAGCACGAACATTCATTTGATCTTGATCCTTGTGGAGTGACAAAGGGACTCTACCGGATCTGCGCAGACCCCCTGATAATATCCATAAATGACTTGGTTTTGGTAAGCGATGAACATTCCCATATTTGGATTCAGGTGCATGATAGACATCCTTACTCCAGTGCATTTCTCCCTCTAAGTCAGAATAAATATGTTTTCGAACCTTCTCTTTCAAATTCGTGGATGTTCCCGCGCGCATTTCAGCAATCACTTGTTCTGATTCTACATATTCATCATTTTGAACTACAAGAACACTGTTTGGTGGAATAGTCACATTATGTGTACTATCCTGACTCTCAATAGTGACAGCCAGGTCTAGATAACATAGAAAAGCAGGATATCCATGACGTGTACGTGTGGGATGAACGAAATCCTCGTTGAATTTGATTTTTCCATTAGAGGGGGCTCGTATCTGTTCGGGAGTACTACCTGTGAACACTCCACCGGTATGAAAAGTTCTTAATGTGAGTTGAGTCCCTGGTTCCCCAATAGATTGACCCGCAATAATCCCTACGGCTTCTCCCAATTCGACCAGGTCGCCATGAGTGGTACTTCGACCATAGCATAATCGGCAGATCCAAGACGTACTCCTACAAGTGAAGGGGGTTCGAATCGATATTGGTTGTGCTCGAAAGGTTATGAGTCGTTTGACAAGTCCCATCCCAATATCTTGATTTCGAATGGCGATGCATCGTGAACCCATATAGATATTGTCCGCTAATACACGACCCATTAATGTTTGGATCAAAACTCTTTCTGTCATCATCCCCTCTCGAGGATTCACAGAAATACCTTGGATGGTGCCACAATCTGTTCTACGTACAATAATGTGTTGAACTACTTCAACAAGTCTGCGCGTGAGGTATCCAGCATCTGCGGTTCGTACAGCAGTATCCACAACCCCCTTGCGGGCTCCGTAGCAGGAAATTATATATTCCGTTAAAGAGAGTCCTTCGCGGAAATTGCTTTGAATGGGTAACTCAATCATTTGTCCTTGGGGATCTGACATTAATCCTCGCATACCTATTAATTGGTGTACCTGAGATGCACTTCCTCTAGCTCCCGAAAAGGACATTATATGGACCGGATTCAAAGGATCAGTCATCCGAAAATTAGGATTCATTTCTTGTCGCAAATACTCACTTGTAGCATACCATATCTCAATGGATTGACGTAATTTTTCGACCGCGTGTATATTCCCATAATGATGATGTTTTTCCAAAAGAAAACTTTGTTTTTCAGCGTCTTGGACTAGCCATCCTTTCGAAGGTATTGTTAAAAGATCATCAATTCCTAATGAAATGGATGTAGCAGTGGCTGTTTGGAAACCCAGAGTCTTTACTTGATCCAGGATGTGTGATGTGTATGCCATTCCAAAGTGATCTATGAATCTGCTAATAAGTCGTTTTATGGCAGTTCCATCTATCGCTTTATTGTGAAAAACCAGATCGGCTTTTTCTCTCATAAGTACCTCCATATTCCGCTGAGTAGGATTTGACCAACAATAAGTTTGAGTCAGTGATTTGAAGACTTCCTTTCCTGGATCTTGAGTCGCATAGAAATTCAGGAATTAGACTCCTAGTTGAATTGGAGAGACCCTAATTCCCGGGGGTATCATAGAATTACTTAGCTTAGGTCACCCATGAGGAGGCCCGGCAAAATCCTTGTATGGCTTCTTCGATTTCTCGATAAAAAGAAATATGGCCAACAGTAGTTCGAATGTAGAGACAATGGATTTCTTTTTTTACACTTCTTACTATTAGATAGTGACCAAAAATCTCATGATAGGTACCCAAAGATTCATATTGAACTTCGATGGGAACTTCTCTTGATGCAATAATACGAATACGTTGATCGAATCGCCACCGGAGCCACAAAGGACTCTCTAATTTGATTCGTTTCTGCCAATAAGCCCCAAGTGCATCATAGGAACCACAAAAATAGGGCTCTTTCTCTTTTGTATACTTATAGTTATTCTCGTCTATTTTCTCATTTTGATAGTTTATGCGATTCCACGGATTATACCTATTTGCACAAATACCTCGACGATTCCCAATCGTTAATACATAGAGTCCCATAAGCATATCTTGAGTTGGTACGCAAATGGGATCTCCGAGAGCTGGAGACAAGAGATTCATATGAGAAAACATAAGTAAACGCGCCTCCGCTTGAGCCTCCAATGATAAAGGTACATGAACAGCCATTTGATCCCCATCAAAGTCTGCATTGAATCCCTTACGAACTAATGGATGTAAACAAATAGCACGCCCTTCCACTAAAATAGGTTCGAATGCCTGGATGCCTAATCTATGCAGAGTGGGTGCTCTATTCAGCAATACAGGGTGCCCCCGCATAACTTCTTCAAGTATTTCCCATACAATTGGTTCTTTTTCCCGAATTTGCCTTTTCGCAACTCCTATGTTGGCAGCAATGTGTTGTCTGAGTAGACCACGAATTACAAATGTCTGGAAAAGCTCTATTGCTATTTCACGAGGCAATCCGCATCTATGTAATGCAAGCCAAGGGCCCACGACAATGACGGAACGGCCCGAATAATCGACCCGTTTCCCAAGCAAAGTCTCGCGAAATCTTCCCTCTTTCCCTTCAATTACATCCGAAAACGACTTGTAAACCTTATTATGACGGTCCTTCATTGGCTGTCCGTGGAGCCCATTATCAAGAAGTGTATCTACGGCTTCCTGCACTAATTTTTCCTGAGACATTATTGCGTCCCCTGGCGAAGATTCTTTTAATAGTCTGATAAGAGAAATGTTCCGAAAGATAACTCTTCTATAGAGTTCATTAATATCCGAACTCATGAGTTTCCCCCCATCTAGCTGAATGATCGGTCTCAATTCGGGAGGGAGCACTGGTAATAGGCACAAAACCATCCGTTCTGGTTCTATATTTGTTTGAAGAAAATGCTTAGCTAATTGCATGCGTCTAACCAAAAAATCCTTTCTTCTTCGAATTTTTCTATCTTCCCATTCATTACCGGTGGTCCCTTTTTTCTCTAGATCTTTCCATTCTACCAATGAATCATCTATAATAAGTCGCAAATCCGGATCGGCTAATTGTTCTCTGATAGCACTGGCTCCAGTAGAGATTTCTCGATTTCGAAATGTATTGAAGCCTTGAGGAGTAAAAAAAAGTGGGATGCTGGATTTCAGAGATTGAATTTCATCTTCGAATGAGCCTCGTAATCGTAAGAAAGTCGGTTTTTTAGCTACGACCCTAGCAAAAGAAAAATTGGGATAGGTTCCTATAGGATTTCCCCCCTTCAAAATCGGACGTGAAGGTTTCCTCTCATCCGGCTCAAGTAGTTACACCAAATAAAGAAGGGTGTTCTTGTTCTCCAATTTTGTTCTAGAAAACCCCCAACCAAACAAAGGTCTACTCCTTACTCAAGTTCTCAGTCAGGACCAACCAACATTTCATTGATTCATTCTTCCTTTTATTTAGATCTTTGATTTCTATTTTCTGAATTCCTTATAGGGCCTAAATGAAATGTGAAATTCTTGAGTAGTCTACTTCCCTTCCAATGATGGATCCTCCTCAAATCAAAGAAAAAGAATTCCTTGGAACTCATAAGGGATTTACTTGTCTATGTATCGTTCGATTCGATCTTTTAGGTCCCTACTTCACCTCGATGGTTATGACATGATGTCCTTAAGGCCTATATGCGATGAATAGACCCCTGTAACCATGTCATAGTTGCTTACTTGAACAGATTCTAACCGAAATGGCATGATGAATTCCATGAAAGAAGTCTTTTTCACGAGGTACACCCAACAATTCCTATGTATCTGTTACGGAATCGACCATAGATCAATTCCCTTTTATTTCGGAGTATTAAATACACCCATAATAACTCTGAGCTTCATGGTACTCCTCCCAAGAGACATGTCAGAATCAGGGCATCCCAATCGGATTGAATGGGATGACAGTTTTTCATTCCCAATCTGTAAAATCAAAATTTGGATCAAATCACACATCGCAGTATACTAGGCCTTCTAATTTTTTAAGAGGTTTATCTAAAAGATTCGCGATATAACTAGGACGACGTTTCAAATACCACACATGAGTTACCGGGCATGCCAGCTTGATGTAGCCCATTTGAGATCTTCGTATCCGAGAATCAACAAATTCGACTCCGCATTGGTCACAAAATTTCGGGTTTTCTTTTTCATTGCCGATGACTTGATAATTTCCACAAGCACAAATTCCACTCTTTATAGGCCCAAAAATTCTTTCACAAAACAAGCCATCTTTTTCCGGTTTATTGGTTTTGTAATTAAAAGTAGTGGGTTTTTTTACCTCTCCAATTATCTCTCCATTAGGTAGGGTTTTCGTGGCCCAAGCACTTATTTGTTCAGGAGAAACTGATCCAATTCGAAGTTGTTGATGTTTAAATCGGTCGATCATATCATATAAGAAAATTGTTGATTTATTCCGATCAAGCTTCCTTCCTAGTAATCTGGAAATTCTTCTCAGATACAAGGAAATGATTCAATTCCAGAGCCAAAGATCGTAGTTCTCGAACGAGCAATCGAAAGGATTCTGGAGCATCCTCAGGTTTCGGTAATGCTCCTCCACTGAGTATAGTCCCAACGACTTCCTGCCGAGCTCGAATATGATCAGATTTATAAGTAAGCATCTCTTGTAAAATATGAGCAACGCCAAATCCCTCTAGGGCCCAAACTTCCATTTCGCCTACCCGCTGTCCGCCTTGGTTGGCCCTTCCTTTAAGCGGTTGTTGTGTAACAAGCGCATAAGGTCCACTGGAACGCCCATGGAATTTATCATCAACTTGATGAATTAATTTCAAAATATAGGGCTTTCCTATCATAACAGGTTGTTCAAAAGGATCTCCCGTTCTTCCATCAAATATTCTGCTTTTTCCCGGAAACTCGGGTTCAAATACCCATGGATTCGCTGTCTGCTTACTGGCTTCGTATAATTCCGAAAACACTAGTTTTCTCGAAGCCCCTTGCTCATATCTCTCATCAAAGGGCGCTATTCGATAATGCCTGTCTAGCAGATCTCCCGCTAACCCGAGCGAGCATTCAAATATCTGTCCTACATTCATTCGTGACGGGACTCCTAATGGGTTGAAGACCATATCAACCGGTGTTCCATCTTGTAAATAAGGCATATCTTGTCTAGGCAAAATTTTGGAAATGATACCCTTATTCCCATGTCGTCCAGCGACTTTATCCCCTACTTTGATTGCACGTTTCTGTGAAATATATACACGAATCATTTCTGGACGATCCCCCCTTTTCCGGATCCATCTCACATCAATAACTCGACCTCTGCCACCTATAGGTAGTTTTAGACAAGTTTCCTTTGCAGTGGCTACCTGAATGCCAAGTATGGCTCGTAATAATCGATCTTCCGGGGCACACGAAGATTCTTGCATCATCTGAGGCGTTAATTTACCTATTAAAATATCGCCCGTTTCTACCCACGATCCGAGCATCACAATCCCATTTCTGTCTAAATGGCGGAGTAAATGGGCTTCTAAATGTGGTATTTCATTAGTGATTCTTTCAGGACCTTGGCTTGTCACATGAATCTGAATTTCATATTTCCGTATGTGAAAAGAAGTAAAAATCTCTCCATATACCAGACGTTCACTAATGAGTACCGCGTCTTCAAAATTGTAGCCTTCCCATGGCATATAAGCTACTAATATGTTTTTTCCCAAAGCGAGTTCGCCACCAACTGTAGCAACACCATCCGCTAAAATTTGCCCCTTTTTAATCCAGTTCCCCCGCTGAACCTGGGATTTTTGATGCATACAAGTATTTTTATTAGAACGTTCATACATAAGCAATGGAATGTTTCGAGTGCCCCCATGACTTGAGAAAATGATCTTCTCGGTATCGGTATAAAGGATCTTTCCCTCGTGTTCGGCTATCGCAGAAACCCCCGAATCGAGAGCCACTTGGCGTTCCAACCCAGTTCCAACAATGCATTTCTCGGACCGAGAAAGCGGAACTGCTTGACGTTGCATATTTGAACTCATTAAAGCCCGATTCCCATCATTGTGCTCGATAAAAGGAATGAGGGAAGCTCCAATCGAAAAATATTGGAAGGGAAAAATGCTTCGAAGATGAATCTGGTCCCATGCGAGAGTCAGGTATTCTTGACGGAATCGAGCTGGAACAACCTGTTCTTCCTGACTGCCCGGATTCAACGCCAAAGAAGTTCCTGTGGATACCACAGAGTATTCATCTCTACTTGATGATAAATAAACTACCCGCGCCTCTTTGGCTCTTTCAGAAATTTCAAAAAATGGGCTTTCTAGAGACCCCCCGTGGCCAATCCTAGCATGAAGCGCAAAGGATCCAACAAGTCCAACATTGATTCCTTCAGACGTGTCAATTGGGCAAATACGTCCATAGTGACTAGGGTGGATATCTCGCATCCGAAAACTTGCCGTTCGCGCTGTCAATCCTCCAGGACCCAAATAACTCACTTTTCGCCCATGAACGATTTGTGTCAATGGATTTGTTCGATCCCAAACATGAGATAAGGGATGGAGGCCGAAAAACGATTCATAAGTGGTTGTTACTGGAGTTGAAGTTACCAAATTCCGAGGAGTCGGTCTAAATTTATGCCTAATTGCTCCACAGAGAGTTCTTCGAACCGCATCTTCTAAACGAACCAGAGCCAATCCGAATTGATCTTGTAAGAGATCCGCTACAGAACGAATACGTTTATTTTTCAAGTGATTCATATCGTCAAGTGGACCCATTCCAAATTTCATTTCGATCAAATGATCCGCAGCTGCCAATACATCTCGCGGTAACAAAAATGTATTGTTCTGAGGTATATCAAGATTCAGTCTCTGATTCATATTTCGTCGACCAATCTTTCCTAACTCACATCTTTGTTGAAAAAATTTCTTTTGTAATTTCTCACATAAGGACTCGGAATCAACAGATAATGGTTCACCACCTACACAAGCAAATTGTTGATAAAATTCCACAATGGCATTTTCTTTGGAACCGATCGTTTTTTTCTCCTTATCATTCGGGAAAGACAAGAAAATTTCAGGGTAGCAAACATTATCTAGAATTTCTCTTAGATTCGAACCCATAGCTGATGATGGAACTAGAATGGATATTTTTTGTTTCCTACTCACACGAGCCCATATCCTTGCTTTTCTATCAATCTTTAATTCTGATCTTCCTCCCCAATCCGATATTATGGTGCCAGTATAGATAGTAATTCCCTTAGGGTCCAACTCTGAACGGTAATAAATACCAGGGCTTTGCAATATTTGATTGATCACAATTCTGTATATTCCATTGACTATAAAGGTGCCCAGGGAATTCATTAGAGGAATGTTTCCAATCAATATGGTTTGCTCTTGCCTATTCCTACCGGTTTTCAAAATTAATCCCGCAGGTACATATAATTCAGAAGAATAGGTGAGTGATTCATACACAGCGTCTCTTTCGTTTATCAAAGGTTCTACCAAGTGATATGTTTCTACAAAGAATTGAAATTCAGTTTCTTGATCGGGATCTTCTATTTTTGGGAACTTAGAAAGTTCTTCCATCAAGCCCTGATCAATGAACCGACAAAATCCCTCAAATTGTATATGACTAAACCCAGGTATTGTAGACATTCCCTCATTTCCATCTTGTAGCATCTTAAGTTTCCTCTTGTTCAAAAAAATCCCATTCATTATTGGCTCATTCTTCCTCGAACCCTCTGGGTCGAGCTAGCAATGATGGAATGTCTATTTTGTTTACTAAATCACATGAAATTTGATCCAACTCCATATCATATATGGAATGTAGAAAATAGTAATGGAGAAAATACGTGTGGGGAGAGATCAAAAGAGAATTTTAGACTCAAATTCGAATTTTCATTTTCAACAGATACAAATTTCGAAAACATTCCTAGAAACAGAATTTTGTCGATGAGACTTGTGGAGTCTTGTTATAGAATATCCAAAGTCATCCAATTTAGGATAGTACGACCCGAATTACAACCCTTTTTGCTACCAGAAAAAGAACGAATTCAGGATTGGATCGGTTCTCTATGAATGAGAGAAAGACAGAATAATCAGGAACAGAATAGAATTTTTTAGCACTTCACTTTTTTTCCACTTTTTCGCCGATTCCATTGTTCCAATGTTCAAAAAAGGATTCGCGGAGACGAAAGAAATTTGGACCCATTTGTTATTGGTTAGTCGAATTCATGGACTCTGGTTGAAGTCGGTAAAGGGGGTTGTACGTACCTAGGAAGCACACGCAGCTATAGCTATTTCACTATCCGCTACTATCCTATCCCAGTTATACTTGGGGCAGACCGTGCTATATCATAATTTCGATTCTATTATTTCATGAATAAGAAGAATTCCCTTTCTAGGCATATATAGCTACGATACCTGATTAGGGATATCTGTGTCACAATTTCTGTTCTGGGGTTTACATAGATACAGAATTCTTGTTATAATGGAAAGTGAATTGAAAGCGATTGATTCTTGATAAAGAATGGATACTGATTAGTTTGTGTATCAACTTAATTAGATTAAACGCAATTTGAGATCCACAAACCGTTCTGAAATTCAAGTCACTAGTTAATGGTTCCAAGCTTGCCCTACCTTTTTTCGGGAATGTAAAATCCACATTTTATCTTGCAGTATATATAAAAAAAAAGAGGGGGTTAGTTCTTGATGTTTTGAGATTTGAGAGACGCTACAATCAATCGAAGGGAACCAACTGGATCCAAAGAAAGGAGGAAGAGGAAGGATTCCTTTTTTCATTTTGAGTAAAGGGAGAAGAAAAGGGGGATTCAAGATGCAAATCCCAGAAACATAAAAAAAGGAGATTAAGGACTCGCCCCCAAAGAGGGGGAAATCCATCTTACTAGCTATTTTGGCGACATGGCCGAGGGGTAAGGCGGGGGACTGCAAATCCTTTTTCCCCAGTTCAAATCTGGGTGTCGCCTGATCAACAACAACAACCAAAAACCGAAATCCCATATTTTTGCTGATGATATGAGAAAACTCGACACATTTTTGCCCCAGCAGAAGCACAATAAGATAAAACGAAGACGGCTGGTACTTGATTTATTTTTACTTAAAATCTGTAGACTCTATTCTATCTCATCCCTTGCGTCTAGGCTAAGGATTCTAGTATAGGAAGGTCCAGCTATCAAGACTTACGGATTCCCTTCCACTATGTCGACTGACTGAGTTTTAGGTGAAATTGGATAGTCGGGTGGGGAATCCTATTATTAGTTCTGGAAACAGTGTAAGATACCTTGGATACAGACTTACGAGAGTCTCTGAATGCTCAGACATCCAATCCAAGATTGGATAGAGAATTGCCTTTGATAGACTCAGAAAAAAAAACGTCTTTCTTTTCGGTAACCCCCAATCAAGAATAGAATAGACCCGACTGTCTCACAGAGACAGTTGGGAGACTTTAAGTATGAGATCAAAGGGGTAGGTAGAGATATTTCATAGGTAGTGCTCCATCTTGATTGTCCATGTTTCAAGATGGTCAATAAAAGAAATAGTGGATCTTACTATTCTTACATATTCCGTTAATAACATTCACTTGACAATACTTGCGAATCCCAGGGGAGTAACTGCGTCTCTTACTTGTGTTTAACGCTTACCGATTCTACCAGAAATTGGATCGCCCCTTCTTGTGGGTGGAGTTATTTTATGGAATGGATTTCTTAATAGCGTTTGGCGCAGAGTCACTTTTTGACTCTGCGCCATGGATTCCACTATTATTAGAGCAGTGATCAATAATGGCAGAATTCCTTGATAGTCATAGAGATGGGGGACATGATTCACATGGATATAGTAAGTCTTGCTTGGGCTGCTTTAATGGTAGTCTTTACATTTTCTCTTTCACTTGTAGTCTGGGGAAGAAGTGGACTCTAGAGGTACGACTCATTGAGTGGAGTTAAGTAATGAAACTTTATCAATTATTTCATATATGGTTCTGCAAAACGTTTCTAAAGAAAAACACCTCCATTTCCAAATTCTACTAGAATCGAGTAATGGAATCTAGGAATAATAAAATAACCTTTCAATAAAAAAAAAAAAAGATTTCAAGAATTCCGATGTTCTTATTCTAGATCTTTAGAAAGTCCAACTTTCTAGACTAATCGATAGTGAGGTAGAAAGGTTCCTAGAGCTCTTTCTACCACACTTATCGGATCTTCTATACTGCTAACTCTAGCCCCCTTTTTTCATTTAATACTAATACGTGGAATTTGAATCCCTTCCATTTCTTCACTCATGGATAAGAACTCAAAAGTCAAGCTTCATTCAAATTAATCATTTTGACTGACTGTTTTTACATATATGATAAGTAAAAAGGCAGTAGGAACTAGAATGAACAGTGCAGTAGCAATAAATGCGAGAATATTTACTTCCATAATCTCATTGTTTTTTTTACTTCACAATAACTCGGGATCTAATCCCATAGAGATGAGAAATCGTCTCCTGTAAATTCAATGAGATGAATTGCATCCTCATGATATTTGATATTCAAATTGAATTTGATCCATATCATGAATACCCATATACAATCTCTCAAATGGATTCATCGTCGAGAATTTCAGAGTATACTATAACATAAGAAGATCCTTTATCCATAACAAATCCAATTTTGGATTACTGATCCAATCAAGAATCACGTTGATTTTTTC